AAAAGAAATTTTGACACTATGGAACATTAATGACAAAATGCTTTTTCGAATCGTTCATAATCTTATAGTTTTTTTATACAAAGGGATTTGGTACAACAAAACAGAATTCAAAGCGATTTTCGCTCTAAGGGATAACCCAAACAAAAATAGGATTAGTTCAAATCATTATAATAGACTAATGAGGATTTTTCTCCGAAGCGTTTTACGACCAAATTTTCGACAAAATCTACTCAAAGGCGCGATACGAGGCCAAAGCCGTAAAATTTGTATTAGTTTTTGGTCGAAAGTCTTTCTAAATAAATTTCATTTTTCCGAAAAAAGAAAAGTATACAAAGTTTGGGAGGACCTGTCCACCGTTCGAGTAGGAAGAAATCTTCTATTACTAACACAATCAATTCTTAGAAAATATATAATATTACCGTCATTGATACTAGTGAAAACTAGTGTTCGTATCCTATTACTTCACAAATCTGAATGGGACCAGGATGTAAGAGATTGGGGAAACGAAGTGCATCTTAAATACTCTTATGACAAGTTGTATGAATTATTAGAAAACGAATGGCCTATAAGGGTATTTCAATCCCACATTCATATAAAGATCGAATCTCCTTTTCGTCTTAAATTTTGGCACGATACTTCTAAAATCGTTAACAATGATAATAATTCTTATTTTTTAAATTTTTTTGGACTGGCGGAAACTGAAAATATTTTTGGACAGTTTAAAACTCAAAATATTTTTTATATTTCAGACAGAAAAATTTTATTTAAAGGCATAAAAAGTTTATTTAGTTCTTCTTGTTTTCAAAAACTTTTTAAAGTACTTTTAAAGTCGTGTTGTATAGTTTTAATAAATTTAAAAGAAGCAAGAAGAATTTTTTTAAAAAAAGGGTTAAAAGAAATAAAGAAAGGGTTTAGTAAAACCATTCGATTTCTAAAAAATAGAAACCAAATTCTATTATTTAGATTGAAAAAAATCGAAAAATATGAATTGAGTGCAAACAAAAAACAAAAAAAATTGATAAGCAATAATGAAATTATTGATAAAGCGTTTATTACCGTTCAATCTAAGAATTGCACAACTTTTTCATTGACAGAAAAAAAACTACAAAGGATAACTGCTAGAACAAACACAATCATAGAGGAAATACAAAAAATTTTAAAAAACAATAAAAATGAATTTATAAGTCTACATAGAAATTTTAATTATAACAAAATTCGTTATGATGAGAAAATGTTGGAACTGAAAAAAACTTTTTTACAACTATTAAAAAAAAAAAATGTTCGACTAATTCGTAAAACAACCTATTTTATCAATTTGTCCGTTAAAGGGATACATACACATCTCTTTTTCTATATCTATAAATTTTTATATAAATTTTATAGAGGAAATGTACAACTTTTTTTTTTTGAATTCAAAAAAAAAAAAATTATTAACTACAATTCCTATAATAACTATATTTACAATAATGAAAAAAAAAAAACTGATAAAAAAAAAAAAAAAAGAACTAAGTTTATTTACGCTATAAACAAGGCACTTTCTAATATTAGTAATAAGAACTTACATGCTTTTTGTGACTTATCTTATTTGTCACAAGCATATGTCTTTTACAAATTATCACAAAACATGGTTTTGAACTTTTTGAATTTAGATAAGGATAAGTTAAGATCTGTCTTTCAATCTAATGTAACATATTTTTTTTTTAAAAATGAAATAAAGAATTATTTTATTGGAACACAGACAATATTCCATTCAAAATTAAGGCATAAGAACCTCCGCAATTCTCAAATAATCCATCAATGGAAAAATCGGTTAAAAGTTTATTACAAAAATGATTTCTTTCAGCTCGTATCACAAGAGAGTATAAATATAGTAAACCACCACTCTATAGTGCAAAACAAAAATTTAAAGAAATTTTATTCATATGAAAAAAATCGATTACTTAACTACGAAAAAAAAAAAAATGTTAAAAAACAAGATAAATATGATTTTTTAGCATATAAATTTATTAAGTCTGAAGATAAGAAGAATTCCTTTATTTCTGAAATACCCTTACAAGTACATCATAACCAATATATTTTATCTAATTACGATGCAAATAAACGCACTATGCAGATAGGTATTCCGATTAATAATTATCTAGTAAAAGCTAATATTATAGCTAGAAAGAAAAATCCGAATAGAAATTTTTTTTATTGGATGAGAATGAATGAAGAAATACTCAAATTCCCCGTATTAAATTCCAAACTTGGGTTTTTTCCAGAATTTTTAATACTCTCTAATTCATATAAAAAAAAAAAAAAATCGTGGAACATATCAATCAAGCGGATCCTTTTAAATTTGAATCAAAATGGCATTGAAAATAAAAAAAACTTACCTTTCAATAAAAACAACTCACCTTTCAATAAAAAAAACTTACCTTTCTTAGTAAAAAGAAATTATTGTCTTTTTGAAATAAACGAAATAACTGAAATAATCGAACTAAATGAAATAAACGAAATAACTAAAAACTTTTTGATACTGAATCACTTGAACATATTTAGTAATTTTTTGAAAAAGTGGAAAAAGAAATATAATTTTTATAAAGCGATATATAGATATTTTTTTAAGAGAAAGACAAAAGCAGTGAAAAGGGAAATGACAAAAACTTTTTTTTTTTTTTTTTTTAGAGGCAAATTGCTAAAAATAAATTCAAATGTGTTAAACATTAAAGCTTATTATATTTGTATAGAGGCGTTTAAAAGGGGACAATTCTCTATCAAACCCGTTCGTCTGTCTATAAAAAAGAAAGGACAATTTATTATGCATCAAACTATAAGTATTTCTATTTCGGTCGTTAATCACAGCAATCACAGAATTAATCAAAGGACCCGAGAAAAAGGTCATATTGATAAGAATAATTATGATGAATTAATTATAAAGCATCAAAAAATAACTGAAAATATAGCTAAAACTCATTATGCTTTGTTTGTTCTTGAAAGTAGTTTATCGCCCAGACGTCGGAAAGAATTCAGAATTCTAATTTCTTTCTATTCTATGAATCGAAGGGGTATGCCTCTAAATTGTACAGTTTATAATGAAAATAAGGCAAAGAGACCTGTTTTGAATAAAAACAAAAGAGATACAAAAATTCAATTCAAAATTTTTCTTTGGCCTAATTATCGATTAGAAGATTTCGCTTGTATGAATCGCTATTGGTTTGATACCAATAATGGCAGTCGTTTTGGTATGTTAAGGGTACATATGTATCCACAATTCAAAAAATGAACTGCCCTTTGGTAATTTTTAACAAAATTATTGTAGTGTGTATACCAAAAAAAAGGAGTAGCACTTTTTTTATTGATAACAAAAATAGATCTAGTAATAGGGCCAGTGGGGGGGGGGAGGAGAAGATTAAATTTTATGGTAAAAAAGCCATTGATTTCGGTTATTTCATACGAAGAAAAAGAAGAAAACAGGGGGTCTGTTGCATTTCAAATATTAAGGCTCACTAATAGGATACGAAAACTTTCTTCACATTTGGAATTGCACAGAAAAGATTTTTTATCTCAGAGAGGCCTCCGAAAAATTTTGGGAAAACGACAAAGAATGCTGTCTTATTTGTCAAAGAAAAATAGACTACGTTATAAACAATTAATTAATGAGTTAGATATTCGCGAATCAAAAACGCGTTAATTTTAATTTGAAGGGTTGTTTTGAATTATTTGATTTAGTAAATCTTGAATTTTAATGAACTTATTTTTACTTTCAGTAATTCATGAAAAAATGAATCGAGTAAAAACCTATGAATATACCAGCTACAAGAAGCGACCTCATGATAGTAAATATGGGACCCCACCACCCATCAATGCACGGTGTTCTTCGACTCATCATTACTCTCGATGGTGAAGATGTTATTGATTGTGAACCAATATTAGGATATTTACACCGAGGAATGGAAAAAATTGCGGAAAACCGAACAATTATACAATATTTGCCTTATGTAACACGTTGGGATTATTTAGCTACTATGTTCACCGAAGCAATAACCGTAAACGCACCAGAGTTTCTGAGAAATATCCAAGTACCTAAAAGAGCCAGCTATATCCGAACAATTATGTTGGAGTTAAGTCGTATAGCTTCGCATCTGTTATGGCTTGGCCCTTTTATGGCAGATATTGGGGCCCAAACTCCTTTCTTCTATATTTTCAGAGAAAGAGAATTAGTATATGATCTATTTGAAGCTGCCACTGGTATGAGAATGATGCATAATTATTTTCGTATTGGAGGAGTAGCGACTGATTTACCTTATGGCTGGATCAATAAATGTTTAGATTTTTGTGATTATTTTTTAACAGGAGTTATTGAATATCAAAAACTTATTACACGAAATCCGATTTTTTTAGAACGAGTTGAGGGGGTAGGTATTATTGGAAGAGAGGAAGTACTAAATTGGGGTTTATCAGGACCAATGCTGCGAGCTTCTGGAATACAATGGGATCTCCGTAAAGTTGATCATTATGAGTGTTACGACGAATTTGATTGGGAAGTACAATGGCAAAAAGAAGGAGATTCATTAGCTCGGTATCTAATCCGTATTAACGAAATGACAGAATCCATAAAAATTATTCAACAGGCGTTAGAAGGAATTCCGGGGGGGCCTTATGAGAATTTAGAAATACGATACTTTGATAGAGAAAGAAATCCAGAATGGAATGACTTTGACTATCGATTTATTAGCAAAAAACCTTCTCCTACCTTTGAATTGCCGAAACAAGAACTCTATGTGAGAATTGAAGCCCCAAAGGGAGAATTAGGGATTTTTCTGATAGGAGATCAGAGTGGTTTTCCTTGGAGGTTTAAAATTCGCCCGCCTGCTTTTATCAATTTGCAAATTCTTCCTCAGTTAGTTAAAAGAATGAAATTGGCTGATATTATGACAATACTAGGTAGCATAGATATCATTCTGGGAGAAGTTGATCGTTAAAATGATAATTGATCGAATAAAAGTACAAGATATTAATTCTTTTTCTAGATTGTTTTTTTTAAAACAGGTTTATGGAATTATATGGATACTTATTCCTATTTTGATTCCTGTATTGGGAATCACAACGGGTGTACTAGTAATTGTATGGTTAGAAAGAGAAATATCTGCAGGGCTACAACAACGTATTGGACCTGAATACGCTGGACCTTTAGGAGTTCTTCAAGCTTTAGCTGATGGGGCAAAATTACTTTTCAAAGAAAACCTCTTTCCATCTAGAGGAGATACTCGTTTATTCAGTATCGGACCTTCCATAGCAGTCATATCCATTTTAATAAGCTATTTGGCAGTTCCTTTTGGTTCTCATCTTGTTTTATCGAATCTCAATATTGGTGTTTTTTTATGGATTGCCGTTTCAAGTATTGCTCCCATTGGCTTTCTTATGTCAGGATACGGATCAAATAATAAATATTCTTTTTTAGGTGGTTTACGAGCTGCTGCTCAATCAATTAGTTATGAAATACCATTAACTTTATGTGTTTTATCAATATCTCTACGTGCGATTCGTTAAGACATAAACTGTTCTCCATTTCTTACATCCTCTTACTAGAAAAGAAGAAATGGAAAAAATAGATTCAGTTTTTATTCAGTATTCGGTTAGATGAACTAAATCCAAGAGTTATATGAGTGAAAGAAAACAGTTTATATATAAACTGGCCGTAAAAAAGTTAAGTCTCATTTTCTATGTATAAGTGTTGGAGAGCTGAACGGAAATAAATAGAAGCAAACGAAAACCTTTGCCCCAAGATTAGGTAATTAGTCATCCTGACTTGAAGCGGGCTAAAAAGATATACATTAGTGAGTTTTCATTACCGTTTGTATGTATTATCATACATGTATTACCGTAACGTAATCGATGCTTGAACAAAAAAGAGTGGATGAGTAGAAACACCAAGATACATAAAGGATTTGTAATGGAGATTATGTAAAAGAATATTTTTGCATAATGGACAAAGAATATTAATTGGGGCTTTAAGTTAGTAGAAATGATCAAGCAGTACTCCCCACAATTCCGATCCAGAGTATGCTCCTATCCGTCAATTAAATAACTCACTATTGGAAACGAAATAATCCTTTGTTTTTATTTTCTAAATAGACTCTTCGCAGAAACAGAAAGAAGAATAGAAATAACAAAAAAAAAATAGAAAGAAATACAATTACAGTAAAAAAAAAAAAGAAAAACTATATTTTTTATTCTTTCTAGATTTCTATTTATATAGATAAAATTAATATCATAATTCATAAATTAATGTATAATTCTTTTCGTACGGAAAAAGGAAGGGTTGTTGATATCTTTATAATGAGTATTTGATTGAAAAATTAGTTATTACTCAACAAAGAAAAAATAAAATACTTTTTTTTATTATTAAATCAAAGGATGAGATCAATTCAGAAACACTTTAATTTATATTAATTCAAATTAATATTAATATAATAATATAGAAAATTATTAAAGCAGAACAAACAGAATTCAATTGGTCTAATTCGGGATCGTATAATAAATTTTTACCTTATTCATCTTATAAACATATCAAGAGAAAATAAAAAAAAAACTGACCTGATCCTTAGATTTTTTTAAGGTCTTCAAGGAGCCGTATGCAGTGAAAATCTCACGTACGGTTCTGGAATAGCGATGGAAACTGTGATGGTATAATCGACTATGATTATCTAATAGTTCAAGTACAGTTGATATAGTTGAGGCACAATCAAAATATGGTTTTTGGGGGTGGAATTTGTGGCGTCAACCCATAGGGTTTATTATTTTTATAATTTCTTCCCTAGCAGAATGTGAAAGATTACCCTTTGATTTACCAGAAGCAGAAGAAGAATTAATAGCAGGTTATCAAACCGAATATTCGGGTATCAAATTTGGTTTATTTTACGTTGCTTCCTATTTAAACCTATTAGTTTCTTCATTATTTGTAACTGTTCTTTATTTGGGTGGTTGGAATATCTCTATTACTCACATATTTGTTTCTGAGTTTTTTGAAATAAATAAACCATACGGTGTTTTTGAACCGACAATTAATATGATTATTACATTAGCTAAAACTTATTTGTTCTTGTTCATTCCTATCACAACAAGATGGACTTTACCTAGGATAAGAATTGACCAACTATTGAATCTTGGATGGAAATTTCTTTTACCTATTTCTCTCGGTAATTTATTATTAACAACTTCTTCTCAACTATTTTTACTCTAAAAGAATATGATATCCTATATTCCCAACTTGGATCAAACAAGAGAAATAAACAAAACTAAAAACTATTTATATATATATTCACGATATGTTCCCTATGGTAACTGGGTTCATGAATTATGGTCAACAAACAGTACGTGCTGCAAGGTACATTGGTCAAAGTTTCATGATTACTTTATCCCACGTAAATCGTTTACCCATAACTATTCAATATCCTTATGAAAAGGTAATCACCGCGGAGCGTTTCCGCGGTCGAATCCATTTTGAATTTGATAAATGTATTGCTTGTGAAGTATGTGTTCGTGTATGTCCTATAGATTTACCCGTCATTGATTGGAAATTGGAAATTGATATTCGTAAGAAACGATTACTTAATTACAGTATTGATTTCGGAATCTGTATATTTTGTGGTAATTGTGTTGAGTATTGTCCAACAAACTGTTTAGCAATGACTGAAGAATATGAACTTTCTACTTATGATCGTCACGAATTGAGTTATAATCAAACAGCTCTGGGTCGTTTACCAATGGTAGTAATTAACGATTATACAATTCGAACTATTTTGAATTCGACTCAAAAAAAAAATTAGTAAATCCTTGATTAAAGAAAAATTTGTAATTATTGAGGTTCAGTTTTGATTTAAAGAAATGAGTTTTTCCGTTTTGTTTGGCCTCAATAATTACAAAAATCCACTGGTTATTTATTGGTTAAGAATTGCATCGTAATTTGAATTGAAATTTCATTAATTAATATTTCTGACATTATTTCGAAAAGGAAAGGATAGTTTCGTATTTGAGCTGCTCTATTCATAGAAAAGATGAAATTTGTCCAATAATCGTACCTACTTTAATTCACACATTTAATGTTTAATGCAAGTAGAAATTTCTTTTGAATCATCAAATCAACTATTTTTGGGGTCTGGTCTCAATAAGGTCATGAAAATTTTTTTTTATCTCTTATTCTACATATAATGGATTTGCATGGACCCATACATGATTTTCTTTTAGTCTTTCTGGGATTAGGTCTTATCTTAGGAGGTATAGGAGTAGTATTACTTACGAACTCAATTTATTCTGCCTTTTCGCTGGGATTAGTTCTTGTTTCTATATCCTTATTCTATATTCTATCAAATTCCTATTTTGTAGCTGCTGCACAACTACTTATTTATGTGGGAGCTATAAATGTTTTAATCATATTTGCTGTAATGTTCATGAATGGTTCAGAATATTACAAAGATTTTCATCTTTGGGCCGTTGGGAATGGGGTTACTTTGCTGGTTTGTACAAATATGTTTGGTTTATTAATGACTATTATTACAGATACATCATGGTACGGGATTATTTGGACTACAAGATCAAACCAGATGATAGAACACGATTTGATAAGTAATAGCGAACAAATTGGAATTCATTTATCAACAGAGTTTTTCCTTCCTTTTGAATTTATTTCGATAATTCTTTTAGCCGGTTTGATAGGTGTAATTTCCGTGGCACGCCAATAATAATAGATCTATCAACTTATCAACAACACAACAATCTAAATCAAATTTCATTCTGTGTTATCGCATTTATTTCCCTTCAATTAGAATTTGAAATTGGTTATGTCTAATTCCCAATCTATTTCTTTGTTCCAGACTTTGTTTTTATATTCTCATTAATTGAACACGTTGCCTTGTTATTCATGTTCTATTAAAATGAATCAAAATTAATAAGGAGTTGGTCAATGATGCTCGAACATGGACTTGTTTTGAGTGCCTGCTTATTTTGTATCGGTATCTATGGATTGATCACCAGCCAAAATATGGTTAGAGCTCTGATGTGTCTTGAACTTATAGTTAATGCGGTTAATATAAATTTAGTCACCTTTTCTGATTTTTTTGATAGTCGCCAATTAAAAGGAAATATTTTCTCCATTTTTGTTATAGCCATTGCAGCCGCTGAAGCAGCTATTGGACCAGCTATTGTTTCGTCAATTTATCGTATCAAAAAATCAACTCGTATCAATCAATCGAATTTGTTGAATAAATAGTATGAATGATAAGTAGTATTAACTAGACAAATTCAAATATTCATAAATTCGAATTGGCGTGTATTATACAGAATAGAATATATGATCATGTTTTCGAAAATATAAGAAATCAAAGTATCTTGGTTTTCTTCCATGAGTCCATCTATAAGTGGATTGATTAGAAAAATTCTGGTAAATCTAAATTATTGATTCATCTGGTATCTAAATATATGATTCATTTAGACGTTTACTAGATCGAAATTTTCTTATTAAAAAAAATTCTAGATAGATCTAATGTCACATTCCGTAAAGATTTATGATACGTGTATAGGATGTACTCAATGTGTACGAGCTTGTCCCACAGATGTATTAGAAATGATACCTTGGGACGGGTGTAAAGCTAAGCAAATTGCTTCTGCTCCAAGAACAGAGGATTGCGTGGGTTGTAAAAGATGTGAATCCGCCTGTCCGACGGATTTCTTGAGTGTTCGGGTTTATTTGTGGCATGAAACAACTCGAAGTATGGGTCTAGCTTATTGATACGTTCCAAAAAACCCGACTTGAATACGACTACATTTTTTTACCTTTACCGACAAAAGCGCGTGCTCAAAAAAATACATTTTTTTGAGCACGCACTTTTCTGGTCCAAGTGTATCTTGTTTTTACTACGAATTATTTTCCTTGGTTAACGATAGTTGTAACTTTGCCAATATTTGCGGGTTCTCTAATTTTATTATTTCCGTATAGAGGAAATAAAGTAATTAAATGGTATACGATTTCTATATGTATAATAGAACTCCTTCTAACGACCTATGCATTCGAGTATCATTTCCAATTGGACGAGCCATTAATCCAACTGATAGAGGATTCTAAATGGATCAATTTTTTTGATTTTTCTTGGAGATTAGGAATAGATGGAATTTCTATAGGACCCGTTTTGCTGACGGGGTTTATTACTACTTTAGCTACTTTAGCGGCTCGGCCGGTTACTCGAGAGTCCCGATTATTTCATTTTCTGCTGTTAGCAATGTATAGCGGTCAAATAGGACTTTTTTCTTCTCGAGACATTTTACTTTTTTTCATCATGTGGGAATTAGAATTAATTCCAGTTTATCTACTTATATCCATGTGGGGAGGAAAGAAACGTTTGTATTCAGCGACAAAATTTATTTTATACACTGCAGGAAGTTCCACCTTTTTATTAATGGCAATTCTAGGTATTTGTTTAGCTAGTTCTAATGAACCAACATTAAATTTTGAAACATCAGCTAATCAATCGTATCCTGTAGAACTAGAAATTCTCTTCTATATTGGATTTTTTATTGCTTTTGCTGTTAAATCACCGATTATACCCTTACATACTTGGTTACCAGACACTCATGGAGAGGCACATTATAGTACTTGTATGCTTCTAGCTGGAATTTTATTAAAAATGGGAGCGTATGGATTGATTAGGATAAATATGGAATTATTACCCCATGCCCATTCTATATTTTCTCCTTGCTTGATGATAGTTGGCACAATTCAAATAATCTATGCAGCTTCAACATCTCTCGGTCAACGGAATTTAAAAAAAAGAATAGCTTATTCTTCCGTATCTCATATGGGTTTCATAATTATAGGACTTGGTTCTATAAGCGATACAGGACTCAACGGAGCCATTTTACAAATAATCTCTCATGGATTTATTGGCGCTGCACTTTTTTTCTTGGCCGGAACGAGTTATGATCGAATACGTCTCGTTTATCTCGATGAAATGGGCGGAATGGCTATCACAATTCCAAAAATATTTACGATTTTCAGTGTCTTATCAATGGCCTCTCTTGCATTACCGGGCATGAGTGGTTTTGTTGCAGAATTAATAGTCTTTTTTGGAATACTTACTAGCCAAAAATATCTTTTAATGCCCAAAATCCTAATTACTTTTGTAATGGCAATTGGAATAATATTAACTCCTATTTATTCTTTATCTATGTTACGCCAAATGTTCTACGGATACAAGCTTTTTACTGCCCCAAACTCATATTTTGTTGATTCTGGGCCGCGAGAATTGTTTCTTTCGATCTCTATTCTTTTACCTGTAATATCTATTGGTATTTATCCAGATTTCGTTTTTTCACTATCAGTTGAGAAAGTAGAAGCTCTTATATCTAATTTTTTTTATCCATAGTTTTTTTTTGTGAGGAAATCAAAAAATCAAAGACAAATCTTATAATTTTCAAAATTGTTGGTTGGACAATTAAAAAGAATTCCTTTTTCTTCTCTGAGATTTGAGTCAAAGAAAAAGGAATTCTATTATAAGGGGTATGGAATCCAGCGGGAACCTTTTGATTTTTTTTCATTTCCATTACTTGATTCAAAGGGTTCCCGCTGGATTCCATGAAGTTTTCTTATATACACTTATACTGTCCTATGTTTATTTTGTATTTTTCAAGTACTTTCTTCAATTCAATTAGATATTAATGGAAATGAACCATAACTATGCAACCCTATTCCTAATAAATTAACCCCAAAGTAGCATATCCAAATAAAAAAAAAACCCATCGAGGCCACACTTGCAGAATTTATACTTTCAAAATTTTTATTTGTTCGAATATGTAAATAAATTCCAAATATGGTCCAAGTAATAAATGACCAAGTTTCCTTTGGATCCCAATTCCAATAGGATCCCCATGCTTCATTAGCCCATACTGCTCCTGAAAGAATACCGATAGTTAAAAATATAAACCCTAGACTAATAATACGATAACTCCAAAGATCCAATTGTTGAATCAATCGAAACCTGTAATAATTCCTAGAAAAAAGAAAAGAAGTTTTTATTAAACGATTTCTTTTTTCTATTATGTATTGAATCTCGCACAGCGAAAATGGCTCATTTACGAAATTTTTGCTTTTACAAAAATTTCTTATGAAATTTTGAAATGTAATGACTAGAAGAGCTAATGATAATAATGATCCGCATAAAAGAGCAGCATAGCCCAATACCATCATACTTACGTGCATCATTAACCAATGGGATTGGAGAGCGGGTACTAATATTTCAGATTCGTTCATTTCAGTTAAAAGACCCGAAGTAGCAAAACCTTGGGTAAAAATAGCACTTGGCGCGGTTATTGTATTTAAATAGGTTTTCATTTTTTTGAAATACGGAACAACCATATGAATACTGGAGAAACTCCATGAAAGAAAGATTAATGATTCATAGAAATTACTTAATGGTAAATGTTGCAAATAAATACAACGAGTAACTAATAATCCCGTTATACAGGAAAAAGCAGTCAGTATTCCCTTTTCCGACGAATCATATAGTCCTACGATTTCATCGACTAATAGGGTTAGTAAATAAATTGTAATTCCAATTGAAACCACTGAAAAAGATATATGTGTAAATATATGCTCGATAGTTGAAAAGATCATAATTTTTTTTAATAAAAAAGCGTGGGGATTTCACTTCAATGTCAATTATAGGATAATTGACATTCAACTCAAGAGTTGAACTTAGTATAGGACTTACGCTTTTAGAAGATGCCATGCCGCTACTCGGACTCGAACCGAGATGCTCTAGCACTGCTTCCTAAGAGCAGCGTGTCTACCGATTTCACCATAGCGGCTTGTTTGAAAACATACTAATCTTTTTTTTATTCAATTGTCGAGGGTGAAGTAGTCAATTTCAATGCAATAAATATTTCTACATTTATGGAGTGATTCTCCAGTGGAAATATAGGCTCTAAAATTGGCGTATTCTTCCTATAACCACTTAAAAGCAAAGGGCTTTTCTTTTTTTTTATTAGGTTCAATTAAAAGTTAGGATATATCTAGTGATACTAACTTAAAGAAATAATTTTGTAATTCCAAAAACGAAACAAATTAAATTTATCATAGCTATTGATCGGGTCAAACCAAAAACAGAAATTTTTTTTTAGTTATTCTTTTTAGTTCTATGGTAGATATTTTTTTTTTCATTTTATATCTATTTCTATTAACTTATAGAGCTATATATAAATATTTAGCACTATATATACAAATATTAACTTTTATAGAAATAGAATCTTTTTATAATAATAAATACAATATTTTTGTAAAAAAAGAAAAATTTTTAAAAAATTGTTTCTAACTTATAATATAAAAAAAGACTTATAAAAAAATTAGAAACAATTTACAATTAAAAACAAATTAGACTGACTACTTTTCGAATTAAAGCAACTCAGATTTTTCCTATTGTTGATTATTGATTTTTTGCATAAAAAAACTTTTTGAATTCCGTGTAGAAAGAGATTTACCTAATGAAAAAGCTTTCAACGCTGCCCAATATCCTTTCTTTTTCCAAAGATTTTTACGAATACGTTTTTTTGAGATAGAAGTACGTTTTTTCGGAACTGCCATTCAAAAACTAGAATAAGTTTTTAATAGTTGGATGTCAAAGACATCTATTATCTTTTGTTCAAAACCCCTTATTTTATTTATATCTCTGGAAAGTTTATTTTTGTCAGCCTACATGCATTTATATAGGTAATGCCTACATGCATTTATATAGGTAATAAAATGGGCTAAAATACATAATAAAAAAGATCGAAAGTTTTAATAAACAACCCTCAATACCAATTTCATTTTTCAATTAATTGAAAAATGAAATTGGCTCGGCTCACACAAGGAATACATCTAATTTTAATCTCATTTAAAAATGTGCAACAGACAGTACTTAGTCTCTTATCTATTAAAAGTGCCAAAATAAAGAATTTTCTAAAAGCTATTTTATTAATTTCTCCTTTTCATTTTAGGAAAGTCAAGTCTTGGATGTTATGATTTTAAGATCATAATATTTAACGAAAACGAAAAAAAAAAAAGACATTTATTTTTTTTTTTTTAAGACAATTAAATTAATTCGGTTACAAAAAGACATTTTTTAATGATTCTGAATAACCCAACTAAAATAACTAACTTTTCGGGAAAAAATTTTTGAAAAAAAAAAAATATTCAAAACAATTAAGTCTACAAAATTCTATATTTTGTATATTTTCATTTTTTTTTTTTTTTTTATTAACCGACCCCTTTCATTTCAAAAAAGCTAAGAGCCGGTAAATCAGAAATAATTTTTTAAAATAAACATAAAATATATATATATATTTTTTTTATTTTTATGCAAGATATATATCAATATTCATGGATTATACCTTTTATTCTCTTTCCAGTTCCTATATTAATAGGAGTAGGACTTCTACTTTTTCCCACCGCAACAAAGGATCTTCGTCGTATGTGGGTTTTTCCTAGTATTTTATTCTTAAGTATAGTTATGATTTTTTCAACCTATCTGTCTATTCAACAAAAAAATAACCCTTCTATCTATTTATCTATATGGTCTTGGACTATCAATAATGACTTTTCTTTAGAATTTGGCTATTTAGTTGACTCACTTTCTTCTATTATGTTAATATTAATCACTACTGTTGGAATTATGGTTCTTTTTTATAGTGACAATTATCTGTCTCATGATCAGGGATATTTGAGGTTTTTTGCTTATATGAGTTTTTTCAATACGTCAATGTTAGGATTAGTTACTAGTTCTAATCTGATACAAATTTATTTTTTTTGGGAATTGGTTGGAATGTGTTCTTATCTATTAATAGGTTTTTGGTTCACCCGGCCTATTGCATCGAAAGCTTGTCAAAAAGCGTTTGTGACTAATCGTGTTGGAGATTTTGGTTTATTATTAGGAATCTTAGGATTTTATTGGATAACAGGGAGTTTAGAATTTCGGGATTTGTTTGAAATATTCAATAACTTGGTTTATACTAATGAAATTAATTTTTTATTTTCTACTTTGTGTGCCTTTCTATTATTTGCTGGCTCAATTGTTAAATCTGCTCAATTTCCCCTTCATGTATGGTTACCTGATGCTATGGAAGGGCCTACCCCTATTTCAGCTCTTATACATGCCGCTACTATGGTAGCGGCTGGAATTTTTCTTGTCGCTCGTCTTCTCCCGCTTTTAAGAGTTTTACCTTTCATAATGAAGCTAATAGCTTTGATAGGTATAATAACATTACTTTTAGGGGCCACTTTAGCTCTTGCTCAAAAAGATATTAAGAAGGGTTTAGCTTATTCTACAATGTCTCAATTGGGCTATATGATGTTGGCTCTAGGTATGGGTTCTTATCGAGCTGCTTTGTTTCATTTGATTACTCATGCTTATTCCAAAGCTTTGTTGTTTTTAGGCTCCGGATCGATTATTCATTCAATGGAAACTATTGTTGGCTATTCTCCAGATAAAAGCCAAAATATGGTTCTTATGGGAGGTTTAAGAAAACAGGTGCCTGTTACTAAAATATCCTTTTTAGTGGGTACGCTTTCTCTTTGTGGTATTCCGCCTCTTGCTTGTTTTTGGTCAAAAGATGAAATTCTTAATGATAGTTGGTTCTATTCACCGATTTTTGCAATAATCGCTTGTTCTACAGTGGGGTTAACTGCATTTTATATGTTTCGTATATATTTACTTACTTTTGAGGGACATTTAAATGTTTATTTTCAAACATACAGTGGCAAAAAAAAAAGTTCGGTATACTCAATATCTTTATGGGGTAGAGAAGGGGAAAAGGGGATTAAAACTAATTTTTTGTTATTACCTTTATTAAAAATATTAAAAAGGAATAAAAAAAAAAAAAATTTCAAAAAGAAAAATCGAATTAATAGTAATGAAACAAGTACGACAGTACCCTTATTTATTATTCCTAATTTCGGCACTAAGTACATTTTTTCGTATCCCCGTGAGTCGGACAATACTATGCTATTTCCTATGCTTGTATTAGGTTTATTTACTTTATTCATTGGATTCCTCGGAATTCCTTTCTTCAATCAAAAAGGAATGCAGTTAGATATATTATCCAAAGTATTAATTCCGTTTATAAGCTTTTTCCATCAAAACGAAAAAATATTCATGGGTTGGAATTGGTATGAATTTCTAACAAATTCAACTTTTTCGGTCAGTATAACTTCTTGTGGAATCCTGATAGCATCCTTTTTCTACAACCCTGTTTATTCATCTTTACAAAATTTATATTTCTTAAATTCAGTTGTTAAAAGTATTTCTAATAAACTGAAAATTCTTTGTGATAAAATCATATATGTGATATATGTTTGGACATATAATCATGGTTATATTGATTATTTCTATATAATCTTCTTAACTAAAAGTATAAGATTTTTTTCTGAAGTAATTTCTTTTTGTGATAGACGAATAATTGATGGGATTCCAAATAGGTTCGGTATTACAAGTTTTTTAATAGGAGAAAGTTTTAAATATATAGGAGGCGGTCGAATTTCTTCCTATCTATTAGTGTATGTATCTTACGTATTAATCTTTTTAGTAATTTACTTTGGAAATATTTTTTTTCTTTAAAAATTTCTAACTTCGAATTTTCTTGATTCCGATCCACATCCAGATAATAAGTTTCATAAACGGGTCTATTTTTATATCGTGTCTCTTTAAAGAGGAATTCATCTTTTGTTTTTTTCTTTCTATTCACTCGTATCTCTTCCCTTTCATCGATTTTGTCTGGATCCTCCTTTTCTTCGGTTTCTTTCATAGGAATGGGTGACGGTATTCTGCCTAAATAGTAGACACAGGTAATAAATAAGAGAATACTAAAGCTTCGAGCCCTAAAATTTATCAATTCTGCCACTAGGTACTTATTAGATCGAATAGAATTATTTTGCTGTATCCAGACTAATACCAATCCAACCCATTTCATGAATAAAATGTGACCAATTAACCAACCAACAAAACTACTTGTTACAAATAACATCTTGTTGTTGCATCGAAACATATAAATGTTGACTAATCTGACTAACATTGAACTTGGTAAAATGAAATGGTTGAATAATTGAAAAATGAGATTATTCAGGAATACACATTGAATGCTAAGATTACGCATTGAATTTCTGTTAGTAGATCGATAATCAAAAAAGTGTTTGTGATTGTTCCAGAAGAAATGAAACAAAAGATACGGTAGAGCTAGGACAGTTATTGTATGAGGTCTACCCAATGCTAGATGCAGAGGCACGTAATAGATCGATATGAACATCATGAGCTGTCCCGTAATAAACCCGGTTGTTGCTGATACTTTCTTCTCGGTTCCTTCTTCCATAGCGCGAGCTCGGAGAAGGAAGAGATAAGAGGGCCCTATGGAGAATGTGGTCAGAAATCCATAATAGAGTCCGACCACAACGACCGAATTTATTATCTTCATGCATAAGGATACTAGATTACCTAGTATA